TGATACTCAATATAATTGGAATAATCACATTAAGAGTTGCATTGATAGTTATCTTCGTTTTGAAATCAGTCTTAAGAGTGACATTTACAGTGGTATCGACAGTTACATTTCTAGTTTCATTTGTACGGAAAGTATAAGTAGTATTGAAAGTGGAAATTCTAGTATCAAAACTAGTAGCAGTTATTTAAATATAAGAGAAAGATCTAATGATTTCAATATAAATACAAAATACAAGCAGTTATGGGTTCAATGTGAGAATTGTTATGGATTAAATTATAAAAAATCTTTTAGTTCAAAAATGAATATTTGTGAACACTGCGGATATCATTTGAAAATGAGTAGTTCAGATAGAATTGAACTCTTTATCGATCCTGGCACTTGGGAGCCTATGGATGAAGATATGGTCTCTATGGACCCCATTGAATTTCATTCAGAGGAGGAACCTTATATAGATCGCATCTCTTTTTATCAAAGAAAAACGGGTTTAACTGAAGCTGTTCAAACGGGCGTAGGTCAATTAAATAGTATTCCCATAGCAATTGGAGTTATGGATTTTCAGTTTATGGGAGGTAGTATGGGATCTGTAGTAGGTGAGAAAATCACCCGTTTGATCGAGTATGCTACTAATCGATCTCTACCTGTCATTATTGTGTGTGCTTCTGGAGGAGCACGCATGCAAGAAGGGAGTTTGAGCTTGATGCAAATGGCTAAAATATCTTCTGCTTCATATGATTATCAATCAAAGAAAAAGTTATTCTATGTATCAATCCTTACATCTCCTACAACTGGCGGAGTTACAGCAAGTTTTGGTATGTTGGGAGATATCATTATTGCTGAACCTAATGCCTACATTGCTTTTGCGGGTAAAAGGGTAATTGAACAAACATTGAAAAAGACAGTACCCGACGGTTCACAAGCGGCTGAGTATTTATTCCATAAGGGCTTATTCGACCCAATTGTACCACGTAATCCTTTAAAAGGTGTTCTAAATGAGTTATTTCAGCTACATGGTTTCCTTCCCTTGAATCAAGATTAAAAAAAGATTTTAAAAAAGATTGAAATTCTTTATTTTCAAATGGAAGTATAGCACTAGCTTCAGTTATTTTTCTTTGTAGCGAATAAGCATTTAGTTCTACATTCGTTATTTATTCTGAAATACTTCATATTCAGATTATCTTAATATTCTTTCTAATAGATAGACTTATCATAAGATATCTTTATAATTATAATTTAGAATTATAATAGGTACAAATATGAAATCGAGGTACCCATTCTATGATAGATTTGAACTTTCCCTCTATTTTTGTTCCCTTAGTGGGCCTAGTCTTTCCGGCAATCGCAATGGCTTCTTTATCTCTTTATGTCCAAAGAAATAAGATTGTTTAAATACGATGGGACCAAATCTCATCAATTTCTTTCAACACTGGATCATCATACAGATACTCTTTTCATGTAATATGGTAGGATATATGATATGTGGCCTTTCCGAAAACAAATAGTTGTTTTGTTATGTATGCCGATGCATAATATACGCATTAATGCGTGTATATGCGATTAGAAATTAAATGATTAAATTCAAAATGATCATCAGCAAATCTTTTTTGAAAGATATTTGAAATAGAAACTCAATGTATCTAACCAATTATTCCTAAAGGTTCCCGTCGGAATGCTGCTAGTTGATGAAAGTTACTTCGGGATCAAGCAATAAAAATCGAGTCAAATCCATTTGAGTTATTCTCTCAATTCCAATCGAATGCAACTGGATCTAGTATAGTATGAACTGGCGATCAGAACATATATGGATAGAACTTATAACGGGGTCTCGAAAAACAAGTAATTTTTGCTGGGCCTGTATCCTTTTTTTAGGTTCACTAGGATTCTTAGTGGTTGGAACTTCCAGTTATCTTGGTAAAAATCTGATATCCGTATTTCCGTCTCAGCAAATTCTTTTTTTCCCACAAGGGATCGTGATGTCTTTCTATGGGATCGCAGGTCTATTCATTAGTTCTTATTTGTGGTGCACAATTTCATGGAATGTAGGTAGTGGTTATGACCGATTTGATAGAAAAGAAGGGATAATGTCCCTTTTTCGTTGGGGATTTCCTGGAAGAAATCGTCGTATCTTCCTTCGTTTCTTTCTGAAAGATATCCAATCAATCAGAATGGAGGTGAGAGAGGGTCTTTTTCCTCGCCGTGTCCTTTATATGGAAATCAGGGGCCAAGGAGCCATTCCCTTGACCCGTACTGATGAGAATTTGACTCCACGAGAAATTGAACAAAAAGCTGCCGAATTGGCCTATTTCTTGCGCGTACCCATTGAAGTATTTTGAAATGAACTGAAGAAGAAATCTCAGCATGAGAGAAGGAACTTAATACATCTCAAAAGCAGGAGGACGTATATGGACTAAGAAAATATAATAGAACTAATGAAATAAAATAGATTAAGGAGAATAGAAACTCTTTGTACACAAAAACTATTTTGTATACACATGGCGTCCAGCTTCATTCTTTATACTAGTAAAAATAAAAAGAAAAAAGTCTAATAAGTATAGATTCATCAAATATCCTAATATTTCTTTTCTTTTCGTAAAACATAATTCCTCTTTTTAGGCCTTTGAATTGATACCCTATCCCCGCGCTGCGGTTAGACAGTGAAATCTTTCGAAATAGAAAGAAAAGAATTAAAGGATCCGGTAGGTTTCGTCTTTAAATCCAAATTAGATTCGTTAGTTCAAATGGGTTTTCGAGTCTTCATCGAAAGGAAGAAATGAAGAGGAAATCGGTTACAATTTGCCTAATTGAGATCTCTGGAATATGGAAAGAATATTTACTTCTTTTTTTTTTCATTCGAAAAGGGCCCTTCTTCTATGTTCTATTCTAGATCCAAAGACTCAATTCTTACACAAAAACAAAAATAGGAAAAGAACCATAGGTTCGATACCTTGTTCTTGTTAGAGTTATAGGCTCTTGTTATATAATTCGTGCTTCATAGAAATATCAGATAGAATCGACGAATGAAACAGGTTCATTAACAATTCACATCACGGATACAGAATGAAAAAAAAGAAAGCATTGGCTTCCCTCCCATATCTTGTGTCTATACTCTTTTTGCCCTGGTGGGTTTCTCTCTCATTTAATAAATGTCTAGAAACTTGGGTTCTTAATTGGTGGAATACCAGGCAATCCGAAATCCTTTTGAATGATATTCAAGAGAAAAATGTTCTAGAAAGATTTATGGAATTAGAAGAACTGTTCCTGTTGGACGAGATGATAAAGGAGTACTCGGAGACACATATGCAAAGGCTTCGTATAGGAATGCACAAGGAAACAATACAATTGGTCCAAAGACACAATGAATCTCATTTCCATATCATTTTGCATTTCTCTACAAATCTAATCTGTTTCGCTATTCTAAGTGGTTATTTTTTTCTGGGTAATGAAGAACTTTTCATTCTCAATTCTTGGATTCAGGAATTTCTCTATAACTTAAGTGATACAATCAAAGCTTTTTCGATTCTTTTAGTTACTGATTTATGGATCGGATTTCACTCGACCCATGGTTGGGAACTAATGATTGGTTCGATCTACAACGATTTTGGATTGGCTCAGAATGATCAGATTATATCTGGTCTTGTTTCCACTTTTCCAGTGATTCTAGATACAATTGTGAAATATTGGATCTTCCATTTTTTAAATCGTGTATCTCCTTCGCTTGTAGTAATTTATCATTCAATGAATGAATAATTCATTAGATCTTTTGATATCAATCAAATCAGAATCTTTCTTCATGTATAAATAAATCATTTTTCATCTTACTTATTCTTTATACTTCTACCTTTTCAATTCAAGGTATTCATACTATATTCCACCAGTACAATTCTTTCAGTACAATCAATACAATGGCAAACTTGTGGATAGGGAATTCTACTAGTTACCTATCAAATTTATTGTAGAAATTCCGGGGATCAATGATTGGACCATGCAAAATAGAAAGACTTTTTCTTGGGTAAAAGAACAGATGACTCGATCCATTTATGTATCGATCATGATATATGCAATAACTCGAGCATCTATTTCAAATGCATATCCCGTTTTTGCGCAGCAGGGTTATGAAAATCCACGAGAAGCAACTGGGCGAATTGTATGTGCCAATTGCCATTTAGCTAATAAGCCCGTGGATATTGAAGTTCCACAAGCTGTGCTTCCTGATACTGTATTTGAAGCAGTTGTTCGAATTCCTTATGATATGCAACTTAAACAAGTTCTTGCTAATGGTAAAAAAGGAGCTTTGAATGTAGGAGCTGTTCTTATTTTACCTGAGGGATTCGAATTAGCCCCCCCCGATCGTATTTCTCCCGAAATGAAAGAAAAGATGGGCAATCTTTCTTTTCAGTGTTATCGTCCTAATAAAAGAAATATTCTTGTGATAGGTCCTGTTCCCGGTCAGAAATATAGTGAAATCGTATTTCCTATTCTTTCCCCCGACCCTGCTACGAAAAAAGACGTTCACTTCTTAAAATATCCCATATATGTAGGTGGGAACAGGGGAAGGGGTCAGATTTATCCTGATGGTAGCAAGAGTAACAATACAGTTTATAACGCTACATCTGCTGGTATAGTAAGCAGAATAGCACGTAAAGAAAAGGGGGGATATGAAATAACCATAGTTGATGCTTCAGAAGGACGTCAAGTGGTTGATATTATACCTCCAGGACCAGAACTTCTTGTTTCAGAAGGTGAATCCATCAAGCTTGATCAACCATTAACAAGTAATCCAAATGTAGGAGGTTTTGGTCAGGGAGACGCAGAAATAGTGCTTCAAGATCCATTACGAGTCCAAGGCCTTCTGTTATTCTTGGCATCTGTGATTTTGGCACAAATCTTTTTGGTTCTGAAAAAGAAACAGTTTGAAAAGGTTCAGTTGTACGAAATGAATTTCTAGATCTAGAGATTCCTTAAAATAAAGTTGGTAAAAGTGCCAAATTCTTGTTGATCAATAG